CGTTAGAAAAAGATACTTGTAACAATCTTTCTAGTTACTTCGTTCTTTAATTTCTATTTAAAAGAATCCTTAGGAAAAGTACTTTGTTCCCACCGAGCTAAAACAATATGTCGATATCTCTAGTAAACCAAAGTTATCGTTTAATAGCTATTTTGCTTCAATTTCTTCTCTACCAATTCAAAATTGAAGATTTAGTTACGGTTAGAAATCCACTTTTCTATCTTCATCCATGGACCCTTTGATAATTATTTAATTGGAAGTATTAATCCAATTCACAAATTATGTTTCGCAATTTTATAATCCAATTTTTCAATTTCAAATTGAACTTTGGATACAAATCACGAGAATTCAAATTTTTCCTCGAATCATTCATTGAGAGGTAAAGGATTGAATCCTTTTAAGAAAAAAAGTTTTTGATCGGAATATAAATTAAACCGAAAGACCCCTTAACTATTAAGAGGATTATATAGAACGAATCACACTTTTACCACTAAACTATACCCGCTATAATCTAATTATATTATACAAATGGACCTTTTGTCGAACAGAGGAATTTGGCATAATCAAAATAGGAGCCTAAATGAATCATGAAAATTAGAGTCTTAACTTTCTTTTTCGTGTTCGTGGGATTAAATTAGGAAAAGAAGATTTAAATAATCTAACTAAATTTAAAATGAAATAAGAAGTTCTTTACTGGAGTAATTTTAATAGAAACGTTTTACTAAAAGTACCAAAATCATAACATAAAAATGCGTTGTGTAAAAGTCCAGAGTTTCTTTTTTTGTTATTCTATTTTGTATTCTAAAAAATATAACATTAAAGTAAAAAAACAAAAAAATACTAAATGACACTTTCGAGTTCTTTGAATTTACTAACAAGTCTTTCTGTTTTCAAATTCGATAAATGGTTTTATCTATTATCTATCATTCGTTGGAACAAAAAGAGGGGCCTGGCTAGGTCAATACCTAGCCAGCCCGGCCGTGGGAGTAAAAGAAAAAGGACCTTTCGATCAAAATGAAAATAAGAAGTCTTTTTTATTTTTCTTTATATTGGCTCCTTTCATCTCTTACTTTATCTAAATGGAATTGCTGATAAAAGTTATACACATCTAAATTAATATAATAACAAAAAGATAGAAAGAAATCCTTTTTTAATCCTTACTTTATGTGTAATGTAACATAGTAATTTTTTTTTTCAATTGGGAGAGATGGCTGAGTGGACGAAAGCGGCGGATTGCTAATCCGTTGTACGAGTTATTCGTACCGAGGGTTCGAATCCCTCTCTTTCCGCTCCCCTCGATAACTTTTTATTTGAAGTTGATTTATCTTTCAAAATTTTCAAATAATTTTTCATTTTATTCTTCACGCCCAGGATTACGCCCTGGATCATTAGATAGGAATCCAAAGATGAAGAGAGAAACAAAGAATATCACTACTGTGTAAACGAAAAGTTTGAGAGTAAGCATTACACAATCTCCAAGATCATTTTTTTTGGAAAAGGGGGAATAGATTGTCTGGTTTTATACCACATATCCTATTTTGACACCATGAAATGACGGGCTTTCTAGTTGATAGAATTTTCGAAATAAATCATGAATTTTATAGGATAATATTAAAGATCTCAACGAAAACTTACAGCAGCTTGCCAAACAAAGGCTAAGAGAAAAAAAAACAGAGGTATGACTGGCATAATATTTACAATCGGATTCAAAAAAGCATAGGCCTCTGGTAATTTCGCGAAAACAAAATGACTCGAATAAAGAGCCGAATTAATACAGATCAAACTAAAGATATTAAGCATAACAGACATTTTGTTCTTGGAGATAAGATAATTGCATTTTGATTGAGTTATTAATATGAAGAAAAAATGAAGAAAGTAAGGTAGAAAAAATTCTTCTTTTTCATTGAATTCACCCAATCAAAACCCCTCCCATTCTCAAATAGAATAGAAGAAATTCGGCTTTCATACAATATCTTAATTGAATTATATGTAATGATCAATAAATTCCATTTTATTCTCTATTTTTATTCTATCTAAACCTATCAAAATCTTAGCAAGAATATATTCTCTAAATTTGATATTTAGACTGGAATTGACGATCAACCAGTACTAGTATTATTCTTTATTAGTGTCGAATAGAAATTTAAATGGGGCGTGGCCAAGTGGTAAGGCAACGGGTTTTGGTCCCGGTATTCGGAGGTTCGAATCCTTCCGTCCCAGATGATATGTCATTCTAAATCTAAATTTGATTAGAATAAGATTCTTGTAAACAACTTTCTGTTTATGTTTAAAGGTCTAATATTGAGAATAGAATGTGATTCTTTTTTCTTTATTAATGATTATTCTATAAATAAATCTTTTTTTTTCACAAACTCGAATTAAATCGAGTTCAAATGATATGGAGAGGCGCCTAAAATCTATTTTATTTGTAATCCAAGTAATATAGACATATAAAGTACAATTCCAGGATTTGAATTCAAAAATCGAGTGGGTTGGTTTTGATTATATGTTTAGTTTGCTCCTATTGAATATTGAAGAAAGATATTTACTTCGAAAAATTGTCCATCCGATATTGAATTTTCAACGATGCATACGCTTTTTGTGCGAAAGAACGCATCTTTCTTAGATCTTATTTTCTATTTTTTTGAATTCATTTTATTTTGTGCATCTTTTAATTTCAGGAGTTATTGGTACTTTAATTGAATTCAATTAAAGAGATTTCCTTTCCTTCTTTCTTAAGGCTGGGTTAGAGTAAAATAATAAAAGGAACGGGAGTACTAATCTATACTTATTTTTATTTGGCTTTGTACCTATATAAGCTAGTCAGCATCCCGAATAAATGAAAGGGATACCTTTTATTTAGTTATTATTATTTTTTTTTTCATTCTTGAGGAGTAGATCGAAGTTAATTAGTAAGAGCAAGTATTAAGTTAAATATTTTTGTCTGTTCGAATTTCATTAATAAACAATAAAATTACGCCATCTATTTTATTTGAACTTTTAGGTATTTCGTGTTTGATTTTAATGAATAATTCGAAATCTATGGAAGGGGTCAGAAAAGTTGAGATATAAGGGATTCATTCATTTTATTCACTTTACTTTCATTTCTTTATTTTTTTTTTTATGAAAATCTTACAGAAAGATTACTGAATATTAAGTTAAACAAAATATGAAAATACGTATATAAAATGAGGTAAAGGCTATATGTATATATTGTTCTATTTCATCCAGCGTAGTTTTTCGTTGTGAAACAAAAATTTTGTGATTTCTTAAATTAAATTAATAAAATTGAAAGTTTCAATATCTAACATAGAATAAGAATGGAAAGACTAAGGACTCAAATCTTCCTTCCCTTCAGTCTTTTTTATTTATAATAATAAAATAAATATTAATAATTCGTTGCTTGATACGTCTATTGGTTTTAAATTGAAATTATTGATGATTCAATTCCAAAAGAAATAGAGAAATTTTTTATGATAATTAAATTCGATTCGTACTCTAAATCCTTTATTCAAATAATGATATCTAAAGTAGGAAAGTTAATTATAAACTAACTAATTCTCATGATTCTTTATGAATGAAATCTTTATTTTTATATTTATTAAATAATTAAATATATTTATAAGGTTTATGCAATTGGTGAATCTATATTTTTGATTTTTTTGTAGATATTCAAAAAGAATTAAGTAATTCATTTTTTTTTTTTTATTTCTACTTTAAGAATCTAATAATTCATTTTGATAATTTTAAAAATCTTACATTTATACTATATAGTATAACGATAAAATTGGGGTTACGTTGAATTCGCGCTAAAACCTCTTCAGAAAGATTTCTATCCATTTATCTAGAAGAAAGGTGATCGATTCCTATGTACCGAATGAACCAATGATTATTCATGATTCCATAATTGAATCAATTCCATACCGGTTCCAAATTATAGAAATGTTATGGTAAAACTTCGTTTGAAACGATGTGGTAGAAAGCAACGTGCGGCTTGAAACACATGATCCGTTGTGGATTCTTACATCCACCATTTTATATAATATAAGAATGAAGGTGCTCTTGGCTCGACATCATTTCTATTTACTTTACTGGAAACCTCGTTGGGTTGTAATGCAAATAGTCCATGATGGAGCTCGAGTAGAAAATATTGATTCATTTCTCAGGGGCAAAGATCTAGGGTTAATGCCAATCAATAAATTGGAACAACTTCGTAAGTATATCTTCGATAAAGAAATTGAAAGGGTTTCACGTTTCTAAATCTACAATAAAATTTTGTAGAATTGAAAAAACCTTTTTCATGCAAAGTGTATTAGATGAGAATCAACCTTTTTAATGATTCTTTACTAGAAATCAATCGCAAAAAGGGTATGTTGCTGCCATTTTGAAAGGATTAAGAATCACCGAAGTTATGTCTAAACCCAATGATTTAAAACAAAGATAAAGGATCCAAAAACAAGAAAAGACCTTTTCCATTGTTTCCATAACTGGACCATAATAAAAATGAAAATAGATTTGAAACGAAACAAAAAGAAAGGGAGTTTAAAGACCACTCAATAAATGAAATGCGTAAAAATTTTCCTTTGAGCCACTTAAGGATTATCTAACTTGAGTTATGAGTAGAAATGATTTTTTCAGGAAGGAAGAATAAAAAAAAGAGGGATTAAAACCATAATCTAATTCATTTAACCATCTTAGACACCTTTTTTTTGATTGTATGTAATAAAACTTTGAATCATTTTTTCGCGAGCCGTACGAGGAGAAAACTTCCTATACGTTTCCAAGGGGGGGTTATTCATTTACATCTATCCCACTGAGCCGTCTATCGAATTGTTGCAATTGATGTTCGGTCCCGAAGAGAAGGAAGAGATCTTCGGAAAGTTGGTTTTTATGATCCGATAAAGAATCAAATTGATTTAAATGTTCCCGCTATTCTATATTTCCTTGAGAAAGGTGCTCAACCTACAGAAACAGTTCAGGATATTTTAAAGAAAGCGGAG